CTTCTTTGTTCCTTGTCTATAGGTAAGCTATATGTTATTCAAGGCATCAATAGAAAACCCCCAATTTTTGGGGGTCCTGCTTATTTTCATTGGCTTCGGATTAGTAGAATAATTCGGAATAGCGGCCAAGATCTTGGGAAAATCCAAGTTAATGATCAATAGGTTTGGATAAATAATTTAGGAAAGATATTCTCATACTGACACAATATAAGGACAAGTATATGCGAAATCTATCCCTTTTTAGTTAAAAGTTTTCTTCGAATCCAACCTTTCCCTTTAAGGAATTTAATTGGTTAGCATAATATAATATCTAATAAATAGAAAATCGAATAGTGGATAATCTGTTATGAGAGAAAGAAAACATTCTTTGAAGAATCAAGATTCGTAATCAATCCTTGCCTTGTTTGTTGGATTAGGTCTAACTTTCTTGACTAAACTGCAAGCGTGGAACTTTACGAGATGAAATAGGGAAAGACAGAAGATAGAACTTAAAAGGATAATTGAAGTGACTCGTCTTCGAATCAACTTTGGTTGGGGTTCGAAAAAGGAATAAAAATAAAGTAAATTCAAGGAAGAGCTTTCCTTTTTTTAAGGGGCCCCTTGCTCGGGGGGTCGTGGAATGCTTTTCTTCTCCTCTTATTCCATATGGAATACAATCAGTTAAAATAAGAAGGAATAGGGGAATATTCGACTGTTTCAATTCTTTATTTATCTTATATTCCAAAATTCTCCCGAAAATCCAATTTAATTTTTCAATGGGGTTAGATGATCTAGTTCTTAATATTATTACTTTAAAGAACTGACAGATTCCACAACAAATCTCTTGATTCGGAATTAGAGACTCATGTCCCATCTGATGAATCGATTTTCTTTTACACTTCTGTATCTCACTCTATCTTGTTTTTTAGTATTATCTAAAATAACCGATGAATTATGAATTTTCCATAACTTAGGTAAGTGCTTTACCAACATATGTAGTGTAGTAAAAAAATAAATGGAATTTAACCCTTTCATGCTTACTATAACTAGTTATTTCGGTTTTCTACTGGCTGCTTTAACTATAACCCCAGCTCTATTTATTGGCTTGAACAAGATACGTCTTATTTGAAATGAATTGAATGAATAAGTCAGAAAATAAAAATCTTTCTTTTGGATTCCTGGTATTCTACGACTCTTTTCCACACTAATTATCAATTCTTTTCTTGGTCATTGAGATTCGTGGATAATTTAGACTACTATTTAGGGATAGATCGTACCTCTTTTTTTTTATCCCCTCGAACAAATCGAAATGATTGAAGTTTTTCTATTTGGAATCGTCTTAGGCCTAATTCCTATTACTTTAGCGGGATTATTCGTGACTGCGTATTTGCAATACAGACGTGGGGATCAGTTGGATCTTTGATTGAGTAATATTTCTTTTTTGATTGACCTCCTCCAGACCAGAGAGGAGGTCAAATTGGAGTTGCAATTCAACTTTGTTTTGTTAAGTTATTTTACTCTGCTTCGACATAAGATAGATGGAATCACGCTCTGTAGGATTTGAACCTACGACATCGGGTTTTGGAGACCCGCGTTCTACCGAACTGAACTAAGAGCGCTTTCATTCAAAAAGAAAACCCTTTTCTACTCCTAACGTGTCTCACGTACGTATAGTATCCACAAATTCAAGTTATACCCACTTTAATTGATCTCCTCGCTACTGCCCATAAAGAAGAAAGAAGTAATAGGTAGGGATGACAGGATTTGAACCTGTGACATTTTGTACCCAAAACAAACGCGCTACCAAGCTGCGCTACATCCCTTTTCCAAATTGTTGTATAATGGCATTGTACACAATTCCTGTCTTGTTTTCCACATCGTAATTTTCTTCTCTTTCTCTATCTATATAGAACCTTCTTGTCATTTCTTCTTTTTGGTCTCATATAATCAAGGAATGGTATACATCTAAAATCCTATCTAATTTCACCTATAAAAGAAAGATTACTATTCCTTGGTAATGTATAGGAAGAAGGGGTCATCTTTTTCTTTTTTAGGGGTAGGAAAATCTCGTCTATACCGTTCATTCGTTCATTCTATATATAGAATATTGATTTTGTTTTTTTAGTTAGGAATTTCGCCTAAACAAAAGAAATACAAATGATCTTGGGCAAGAGTATCTGATCATATATGTATTCCAATAAGGAAGGAGGATTTTCAATGCGGGATATAAAAACATATCTCTCTGTAGCGCCCGTGCTAAGTACTCTATGGTTTGGGGCTTTAGCAGGTTTATTGATAGAAATTAATCGTTTATTCCCAGATGCTTTGTCATTCCCTTTTTTTTAATTCTAGTTATTGCTATGCGAGGAATTCTTCGTGACATGACGCAAATTTTCCCTTTTTCAATCCTTTTTTTTTTAGTATAGGAAGGAAAAAGAAAGAAAAGATGGATTGGGTTGAACCTCAGAGTCATGAAAAATTCGGCAAATCCCATTTTGGAAAACAGAAATTCAATCAAAAGCGGTATCCAAGCTAAGTCAGGCCTCAGAAATCAGAGCATAGAAAGAGGCTGGGCTGGCTACTTAAATGAAAGGATTTCGAAGCAAAATCCTTGCTAATTCGACAAGGATTGTATTCTTTAATTATTTCTCTATTTTTTATTACTTAATTTAAGAATTTTAAAAATTTTTTATTCGAATGGATTTTATTCTTCTTCTTGGGATTCAAAATAGAAGAATAACAGAATAAGTAGAAGAATTAAGTTAAGTCAATCCAAAAAAGAAAGGAGGTTCATGGCCAAGGGGAAAGGTGTTAGAATCAGAGTTATTTTGGAATGTATCAGTTGTGTTCGAAAAGGTGCCAATGAGGAATCGACGGGGATTTCTAGATATAGTACTCAAAAGAATCGCCACAATACACCCGGACAATTAGAATTAAAAAAATTTTGTCGTTATTGTCGCAAGCATACGACTCATGACGAAATAAAAAAATAGGAGCATCGTGTGTTCGATCTTTCCAAAGAACAGATTTAATATATAGAACATAGATAGAATACAAAATACAAATCAATTCATTTGATTTCAGGTAGATATTATTTCATATGTATAGAGGGTATTCATATACTATATATGAATCAAATAATAATATGAATCAAATAATATATGGACCAAAGAAAGACTACTTCTTCTGGATCCAAAATTAATAAAATAAAGAAATCCATTTTTTTATTTTTCAAATTTTAAAATAAAGAATAAATCATGTATACATCTAAACAACCTTTTCATAAATCTAAGCAAACTTTTCATAAATCCAAGCAAACTTTTCATAAATCCAAGCAAACTTTTCGTAAATCCAAGCAAACTTTTCGTAAATCCAAACAACCTTTTCGTAGGCGTCCTCGGATTGGCCCGGGGGATCGAATTGATTATAGAAACATGAGTTTAATTAATCGATTTATTAGTGAACAAGGAAAAATATTATCGAGACGAATAAATAGATTAACCTTGAAACAACAACGATTAATTACTCTTGCTATAAAACAGGCTCGTATTTTATCTTTCTTACCATTTCGTAACTATGAGAATGAGAAGCAATTTCAAGCCCAGTCAATTTCAATAATTACTGGTCCTAGACCCAGAAAGAATAGACATATTCCTCAATTAACGCAAAAGTTCAATTCCAATCGAAACTTAAGAAACTCCAACCAGAATTTAAGAAACAACAATCGGAACTTAAGTTCCGATTGTTGATGTTTTATTCGAAAGGGCCAGACCTATATAAAGAAAGTAATCCAGTTTTGATTCTTGTGTTTGTTATAAGAAAGAAAAATGGGGAAGAATAAATAGTTTTTTTATTTATTGCAACATGCTCGTTGATTCCTACCACTTAATCTTAATTTATTGTATCTTCCCGGAGTTCCCTCTCCGGGAATTCGGTTTTAATTATTCCTGTATATTACTTTTTTATCCATTTAATTGAGGATCTTTATTTTATTGGAAATCGTGTAAAGATTATTTGGATTTGATACAGCTACTTGTGCAAGCATTTTACGATTAAGAATCAATTCCTTCTTGTACAGATTGTGTATTAATTTACTATAACTATCGAATACTTTATATATCCGCGTTGCTGCGTTTATCCGAGTGATCCACAAACGACGAAAATCCCTCTTTTGCCTGCCTCTATCTCGATGAGAGGAAACAAAAGCTCTTCTTACTTGTTGAGTAATCATTCGATTAAGTCTTAAATGAGCCCCTCTAAAGTTTGAGGCAAATGAACGCATTTTTGTTCGTCGTCTCCGAGCTATATATCCTCGCGGAACTCTGGTCATTGAATCAAATTAACCTTAATGAATAACTAATGATTTCTCTTCTTTTAGCCATCCTTTTTCCCATTAATAACAAAACGAATTATTCCGATATATAAAATATTAATTCCAATGGCTTTTGCTACTGTAACCTTCCCAACCACGATTTTTTATTCTATTCTCTTCAGTTATTTCGCATAGAAATAACAAATTCTAACGATACTCAAAAAAATAGTGGGTTCCATCGTTTCTATGGTTCCCTTTTAAACGGTGAGGCCCTCTCTATACACCGGAGCCCTTTCTTTCATTTCATCAAAAGGTATTGTGAACTTGTATAGTTCACATTCTTTGGCTCTACCTATCCATTATAGAGTAAATAGCTCTTTTCACAATAAGAGTTATCCATACAGTGACGGCATTTAATTATGAAAGTTGGCTAAGTAGCTGACCCTGTTAGTCCGTTCTTTTAAGATAAAGGAGCATAAGCCTTTTTCTTTTTATTACTATTTCCTCCGCTTAATGGATAACCATTTTCTACCAATGGGGGAATTGCTTCTTAATTTCCAATTTAGATGATTGGATTTGCACCAAAGGAAACCAGAAATTCCATATACCATAGAAATCTAGGATAGAGAAGCTCTATCCTATTCATTGGTACCGATCATGGATACTTCAAAAATTGTCTTATTTGTTTGAACTCATGATCTGAACGAGTCGCACATACACCCTAGCACATGTTCCTCGACGCTGAGGACATCCCTTAAGCGCGGGCGATTTTCTAGCATTTCGTATTGGCTGTCTTGCGTTTCTAATAAGTTGTTTAACCGTTGGCATGTCGTATGTATATAGAAAAAAAAAAGGATTGGTTTAGATCGATCTTAACCTGATGATTGATCATCATGAAGTATTTCTATTTTCTATTAAATCGCAGAAAACCTGAATTTAGGTTTGAAATAAATTTACAAGAAATCCGGCCACTACCAATCCTTAAACATTTCTGGAAACCACACTGGATCAGTATCGCAGTGCTCGTCAATCATTTCATCCCCTACAATATCGACAAGTCCATAAGCTTTGGCTTCGTCTGCTGACATAAAAACATCCCTTTCCATGTCTTCGGATACAACCCAAAAAGGCTTGCCTGTTCTTAGGGCATAAACCCTTGTGATCATTTCGCGAACTTTGTGTAACTCTTCCACTTCTAGTAAAAATTCTGGTGTCCTTGCCCGATAATAAGCACTAGCAGGTTGGTGAAGCATAATCCTCGCGTGAGGGAATGCTATACGCTTGGTGGGTTCGCCTCCAAGCAGAATGAAGGATGCCATGGACGCAGCCATTCCGAGGCATATTGTATATATATCTGGTGTCACCGTTTGCATCGTATCAAAAATCGCCATTCCTGAGATTAGCCACCCGCCTGGGGAGTTTATAAACAAAAAAATATCGCTAATTCCATCTTCTATACTGAGATATACCATGAGACCTGTAATATGATTCGTGACCTCGCAACGAATCTCTTGACCTAAAAAAAGTGTCCTTTCTCGATACATAACATTGTATAAGTCAACCCAAGTCGCTTCTTCATCTCCGGGAATCCGGTAAGGTACTTTTGGAACACCAATGGGCATATTAGATTAATATTATTAAATTTAAGTAAGAAAACTACACTTTAATATGGAAACGTAAGAATGGAAGAGAAAGAAAGAATCCGCAGTTTATTGTCTTCATTTTTTTTTTTCTTATTCTATATGAATACTATAGATTCTATTAATACGTAGATTGAAATAATACATATAAGGAAGGTAAGACAGATTGAATAAAGAAAAAGGAATCGGTGATTGGAATGATAAACAAAGAGGGATAGGGATCTATTCTTCGTTTTTTCCAAATAGGCCAAGCTACCCATTGCATATTGGCACTTATCGAGTATAGAATAGATCTGCTTCTCTTTCTTCTTACGAACAGAATTGGCTTCTTATTTTTAATGGAATGAAATAAATATTCACGCTTTCTGACACAGAATCCCCTAGAGGGGTTAGGTACATAGGATATAGATAGTCTTTTCCAATGCGATAAAATAAAGCGACATCGTGTCTATTTTTCTTTGCTAAAGGGGTATTTCCATGGGTTTGCCTTGGTATCGTGTTCATACTGTTGTATTGAATGATCCGGGTCGATTGCTTTCGGTGCATATAATGCACACAGCTTTAGTTTCTGGTTGGGCCGGCTCGATGGCTTTATATGAATTAGCGGTTTTTGATCCCTCTGATCCTGTTCTGGATCCAATGTGGAGACAAGGTATGTTCGTAATTCCCTTCATGACTCGTTTAGGAATAACCAATTCGTGGGGTGGTTGGAGTATTTCAGGAGGAACTGTAACGAATCCGGGTATTTGGAGTTATGAAGGTGTGGCAGGTGCGCATATTGTGTTTTCTGGCTTGTGTTTCTTGGCAGCTATCTGGCATTGGGTATATTGGGACCTAGAAATATTCTGTGATGAGCGGACAGGAAAACCCTCTTTGGATTTGCCCAAGATCTTTGGAATTCATTTATTTCTTGCAGGGGTGGCTTGCTTTGGCTTTGGCGCATTTCATGTAACGGGTTTGTATGGTCCTGGGATATGGGTGTCCGATCCTTATGGACTAACTGGAAAAGTACAAGCTGTAAATCCAGCGTGGGGTGTAGAAGGTTTTGATCCTTTTGTTCCGGGGGGAATAGCTTCTCATCATATTGCTGCGGGTACATTGGGCATATTAGCGGGCCTATTCCATCTTAGTGTCCGTCCGCCTCAACGTCTATACAAAGGATTACGTATGGGCAATATTGAAACTGTACTTTCCAGTAGTATCGCTGCTGTTTTTTTTGCAGCTTTCGTAGTTGCCGGAACTATGTGGTATGGGTCAGCAACTACCCCAATCGAATTATTTGGGCCTACTCGTTATCAGTGGGATCAGGGATACTTTCAGCAAGAAATATATCGAAGAGTTAGCGATGGGTTAGCCGAAAATCTTAGTTTATCAGAAGCTTGGTCTAAAATTCCCGAAAAATTAGCCTTTTATGATTATATTGGTAATAATCCGGCAAAGGGGGGATTATTCAGAGCAGGCTCAATGGACAACGGGGATGGAATAGCTGTTGGATGGTTAGGACATCCCGTCTTTAGAGATAAAGAAGGACGCGAGCTTTTTGTACGCCGTATGCCTACTTTTTTTGAAACATTTCCGGTTGTTTTGGTAGATGAAGAGGGAATTGTGAGAGCGGACGTTCCTTTTAGAAGAGCAGAATCAAAATATAGTGTTGAACAAGTAGGTGTAACGGTGGAGTTCTATGGTGGCGAACTTAATGGAGTAAGTTATTCTGATCCTGCTACTGTAAAAAAATATGCGAGGCGTTCCCAATTAGGGGAAATTTTTGAATTAGATCGGGCTACTTTGAAATCGGATGGTGTTTTTCGCAGCAGTCCAAGGGGTTGGTTCACTTTTGGTCATGCTACCTTTGCTTTGCTCTTCTTTTTCGGACACATTTGGCATGGCGCTAGAACCTTGTTCCGAGATGTTTTTGCTGGTATTGATCCAGACTTGGATGCTCAAGTGGAATTTGGAACATTCCAAAAAGTTGGAGATCCAACTACAAGGAGACAAGCAGTCTGATACCACATTGCTATGGTATCTTTCATCTCTCTTTTTTGATTTGACATGGGAAACATCTCCCATCCTTTCTTTGACTCTTTTTCTTTCTTTATCTTTATATGGGAAAAGATCCCAAATGACAAATGAATAGGTGTGGAAGTTATAATTGTAAATAAACCACGATCGAATCTATGGAAGCATTGGTTTATACGTTCCTTTTAGTTTCGACTTTAGGGATAATTTTTTTCGCTATCTTCTTCCGAGAACCACCTAAGGTTCCGACTAAAAAAATGAAATAATTTCATTGAAGTAAGAAGTCTCCCAGATGGGGAGACTTCTTACTTCAATTAGTCCCCGTGTTCTTCGAATGGATCTCTTAATTGTTGAGAGGGTTGCCCAAACGCGGTATATAAGGCATACCCAGTAAAGCTTACAAGTAAACCAGATATGGAGATGGCGACTAAAGTTGCTGTTTCCATTTTTATAGAATTTCAAGATTACAATGGATCTACGAAAAGATCTTGTATTTACAACTACAACGGAATAGTATACAAAGTCAACACCAATGATTAAATAGAATTTATGGCTACACAAACCGTTGAAGATAGTTCTAGACCTGGGCCAAGACGAACTCGCGTAGGTAGTTTATTGAAACCCTTGAATTCGGAATATGGGAAAGTAGCTCCGGGTTGGGGGACTACTCCTTTTATGGGGGTCGCAATGGCTTTATTCGCGATATTCCTATCTATCATTTTAGAAATTTATAATTCTTCTGTTTTACTGGACGGAATTTTAATGAATTAGGTTTCTACTAACTAAAACTACGAAGTCATTGTTTTTCCATCCAAAAAAGCCTTTCTACTTTAAGCTATACATTTCTAGACATTCTGGTAGTTCGACCGTGGAATTTTTTTGTTTTGGTATCTCTGGAATATGAGTGTGTGACTTGTTAGAATGGATCCTATTGATAATACATAGAAAGGGCCTGTTATCTCTATCAAGATGATTCTAATTCGTCGGATATTTTTTATTCTAGTATCTGGAACACGAAATAGATAGAGTGGATCAAGAAAAAAAATGGAACTATGATTCATACTCACTATTCAGACCTCGCAACCAGACTGAAAAAAATTCAAGTAGTTTTTAATAAAAAAAGAAATTTTCTTCCTTCCAATTTTGTTTGCCCAAAAGACAACTTTTTTTTCTCTCGATTTTGTCGAGTTATTACACGGATTCAATAAATGATCATCAAGCGGTTCTTATTCGAAGAACCCTTGCCTTTTGGTTAGCTTGAGACTCAATCATCGTGGCTCTAGTATGAATCTAAGGTTTTAATTGAACTGATTCATAGGATCGCAACAAGATAATTTCTATCAGAAAACTACTAGAATTTTTGCTTTATTTATTTACTAGTAAAACAAGAGTAAATCTGCATTACGCAAAAAAAAAAAGAAATCCAAAATAGGGAAGAGAAAAGTCAAGAAGCCTCTAATGACCAACATAAGGGAAAGAAAGAAAGACAGATGAGCCAACTTGAGATTTTTTGGCATTATCATCACAAAGAATAAGTTCTGGATTTTTCTTATTTCATATCTTCAAGGCAAATCGACCCAATCCAGTGGCTGATGAAGTTTTGAACCTTTTTTTTTCTAATATCCGTTGAAAATTTGTGTGTTTCTGCTTGAGCCGTACGAGATGAAATTTTCATATACGGTTCTCGGAGGGGGACTCGGGTTAGTTACCTATCTCAATAAAGTATATGATTGGTTTGAGGAACGTCTTGAGATTCAGGCAATTGCGGATGATATAACTAGTAAATATGTTCCTCCTCATGTCAACATATTTTATTGTTTAGGGGGAATTACACTTACTTGTTTTCTAGTACAAGTCGCTACCGGTTTTGCTATGACTTTTTACTACCGCCCAACCGTTACAGAGGCTTTTTCCTCGGTTCAATACATAATGACCGAGGCCAACTTTGGTTGGTTAATCCGATCAGTTCATCGATGGTCAGCAAGTATGATGGTTCTAATGATGATCCTGCACGTATTTCGTGTGTATCTCACAGGTGGATTTAAAAAACCCCGCGAATTAACTTGGGTGACAGGTGTGGTTTTGGGTGTATTGACTGCATCGTTTGGTGTAACTGGTTATTCTTTGCCTTGGGATCAAATTGGTTATTGGGCAGTCAAAATTGTGACAGGTGTACCTGAAGCGATTCCGGTAATAGGATCGCCTTTAGTGGAGTTATTACGTGGAAGTGCTAGTGTGGGCCAATCCACTTTGACTCGTTTTTATAGTTTACATACCTTTGTACTGCCTCTGCTTACTGCCGTATTTATGTTAATGCACTTTCCAATGATACGTAAGCAAGGTATTTCGGGTCCTTTATAGGGAAGCCATATCATAGAGAAAGATAATTCTAATTTTCATATATCATATCGGGTAGGTTGTGGTATTTCATTGCTACAAACATGGGTTATTGTAAAATAAGACATGTCATTTGGATACTTTTCTTCAACTCCGAAGTATTTTGATACAAATAGTTGAAGTTCATTTTATGAAAGAAAATAAGGCGGATTATGGGAGTGTGTGACTTGAATTATTGATTTGGCCATGCAGATAAAGAATTGGATCTGCCACATTAGAATTCACAACCAAAGGTGTCTCCGCATCCAATCAACACGTAAGTCCCCTATCTAGGAAGGATAGGCTGGTTCACTTGAGGAGAATATTTTCTATGATCATACCCCAACCATGTCATCCATGAACAGGCTCCGTAAGATCCCATAGAGTAGAAATAGAATAAGTCATGTGACATGATCCAATTCTCTATTTATTACACTTACTTTTTTTATTATAGTATGGAAATGCATTCATTTTCTTTGCATCGATTGCGATCCGCAATACTATCGGAGTAAAAGAAGGTATCTAAAGAAGAACGTAGGCTAGACTTTTTGATTTTTTATTAGTAACAAGTAAATACTTTGTTTGGACGTAAGAAACTTGCGATATTGAGGGGATAAACACCAACTAATCAAGAGACATGAGACAATCCACAAAGCAATTGATCATGATCAAATTTGCAAGCCAACTTGGATATTGAGCATTTACCCATAAGAATAAGATTCTTTTCAATAAAATAAGTAGTTGTAGGTGCAACTTCGGAAAAGAGAATCTGATAAAGCTTTTCTTACCTAGAGTCATTGAGTCATTATATACCTTATTCTATTATGGATCTTCCACGGTCTTTTTTCTTTCATTCTTGCTCGAGCCGGATGATGAAAAATTCTCATGTCCGGTTCCTTTGGGGGATGGATCCTAAAGAATTCACCTATCCCAATAACAAAGAAACCTGACTTAAATGATCCTGTATTAAGAGCAAAATTAGCTAAAGGGATGGGACATAATTATTACGGGGAACCCGCCTGGCCCAACGATCTTTTATATATTTTTCCAGTAGTAATTCTAGGTACTATTGCATGTAATGTAGGTTTAGCGGTTCTCGAGCCGTCAATGATTGGTGAACCGGCGGATCCGTTTGCAACTCCTCTGGAAATATTACCCGAGTGGTACTTCTTTCCCGTCTTTCAAATACTCCGTACAGTACCCAATAAGTTATTGGGCGTTCTCTTAATGGTTTCTGTGCCAACGGGCTTATTGACAGTACCCTTTCTAGAGAATGTCAATAAATTCCAAAATCCATTTCGTCGCCCAGTAGCTACGACCGTTTTTTTAATCGGTACTGCAGTAGCTCTTTGGTTAGGTATTGGAGCAACATTACCCATTGAAAAATCCTTAACTTTAGGTCTTTTTTAGGGATTTTTCAGGTTGATTCATTCAACCGTGAAGTACCGTGCATAGGTATCTAGGAAATAGTTACTTCCAAGTGAATCTTCCCTAGATACCTAAAATCCATTTTATTATGATCCATTTCGCGAAAATATAGATTGTGCCAAAGATGCAAAATTGTTTTCTTTTTTCTTTTTATTCTAACTCGAAAAAGAAGAAGAGGAAAAAATTGCAATGGATTTAAAACGAGAACTTATTCTTAGGTAAATCGATTGGGAGATGCTTCTCTAGAGTGTCCCATATCTGTTTTCCATCTTCCATACGAAAACTGTCAATTCTCATAAGATCTTCTTCAGTCTTACTCAAAAGGTCCAATAGTGTATGTATATTGGCCCTTTTGAGACAATTATACGTTCTAGAAGGCAATTCTAATTGATCAATAAAAATACAATTCAATGGAATTCCTTTTTTGTTTTTCTTTAGATTAGTTAATCTTTTTTGAAAGGTTAAAAGGGGTGGAGTAAACCTGTTTTTATTTTCTTCGAAACTAGTGCCCTCTTCCTCCGCGTGTAGAAAAGGAAGAAATAAATCAATCAAATTACGAGAAGCCTCATAAAGCGCTTCCTTAGGGGTTAAACTTCCATTCGTCCATATTTCTAGAAAAAGTATCTCGTGTTTTTCATTTCCATTCCCACAAGAAAAAATACTATAATTCACATTTCGAACAGGCATGGATACAGCATCTATGGGATAACTTCCATCTTGAGAGTTCTTTCTGAGTTCCGTGTGATATCCGCGATCTCTCTTGATCTGTAACTCAATACAGAAATCAATGGGCTCTGTCAAGTTAGCTATAGGTTGTGCCGTATCAACGATCTCTACGGAAGGTGGTAAGATGATATCTTGAGCAGTTATGTATCTAGGACCTTTGACGCAAATTGATGCGTCTCTAACTCCATAGAGATTACTTCTCAATACAATTTCTTTCAAATTTAGTAAAATTTCTTGTACGGATTCTTCAATACCAGCTATTGTAGAATATTCGTGTGGCACGCTCCCAAATTTTGCACGTGTGATACATGTTCCTTCTATTTCTCCAAGTAAAGCTCTTCGCAAGGCAATACCGACGGTATCCGCTTGACCTTTTCTAAGCGGGGACAAAATGAAACGACCATAATAAAGACGCTTACTATCTACTCTTGATTCAACACACTTCCACTGTAGTGTTTGAGTGGATCCTGCTACCTCCTCTCGAACCATAATAGACTAGTATTATTATTTGATCATTGAATCGTTTATTTCTCTTGAAAGCGTTTTAATTCTTTTACAGACGTCTTTTTTTAGGAGGTCGACATCCATTATGCGGCATAGGTGTTACATCGCGTATACAACTTAATCGTACACCACTTTTAGCAATGGCTCGTAATGCGGCATCTCTTCCACTACCAGCACCCTTTACCATAACTTCTGCTCGTTGCAAACCCACTGTACGAATAGCATCTACTGCTGTTCTTTGACCAGCATAGGGTGATGCTTTTCTTGAGCTTTTGAATCCACAAGTACCCGCGGAGGACCAGAAAACCACCCGACCTTGCGGGTCTGTAACAGTTATAATGGTATTGTTGAAACTAGCTTGAACATGAATAACTCCTTTTGTTATTCTACGTGCACTTTTCCGTAAACTAAAACGCGCATTCCTACGCAAACCAATACGCACTCTCCTACGTGAACCAATTTTTGGTATAGCTTTTGTCATATTTTATTATCTCATAAATATGAGTTAGAAATAACAAAAAGAAAAAAAGATACAAAGATATCCGTTTCAGGGTAAAATATATCCTTTACTTTAATTATTAATTATTTTATTTGGAATTTGGACGTTTCCGCGGGTACTTTTTTTACTTTTTAGAAAGTAAAGTTCTTTTTCGAAAGATTACCCCTGCCTTTGTTTATGCTTCGGATTGGAACAAATGACTCTAATTCGTCCACGCCTACGAATCAGTCGACATTTTGTACAAATTTTACGAACGGAAGCTCTTATTTTCATATTTCCTTATTCCTTTCTTAAACTATGAATCTAATCTTTGGGAAAAAATAAGTCTCTTCGCTTGAATTTTGGAACTTTGAATTTATTACCCTAGAAAAAAGAAAAACCTAATCCTTTGAATCTTTGGTATCCTTCAAATCTTCGGTATCCTTCGAGTCTTCGGTACGCTTCGAATCCTTATGGGGAAGTCTATAAATTATACGTCCTTTGCTTGAATCATAACGACTTACTTCAATTTTGACCCTATCCCCCATCAGTATTCGTATAGAACTAGACCGGATCTTTCCTGAAATATAGCCCAGGATGATGGTGTCATTCTCTAGGCGAACGCGGAACATTCCGTTGGGTAGGGCTTCCGTAACTAAACCTTCGAAAGTGACTTTTGCTTCTCTCGGGTTTTTTTTTTCTCTGCTATTTTTTTTTTCTGTCATATTTTTTTTCTCCTATTTTTCTATTTTGATTTTCAAATAAAAAAAAACGTTGTATTTTTATTTGAAAAATAGGAAGTTCGAGATAGAATTCGAGTACTATAGGAGGGGCGATTACCATATATAACATAAGACTTCTCCCCCAATTCTGTTTAGTCGAGCTTCTCGATCTGTCATTATACCTCGAGAAGTAGAAAGAATAGCAATTCCCATTCCGCCCAAAACTTTAGGAATTCCTTGATAGTTGGCATAAATTCGTAAGCCGGGTCGGCTGATACGCTTTAAAAAGGTTCTAGTTCTATATATTCCTTTTCTAGTCTTTCTCTTTTGATGTCGCAAAGTTGAAACCAAGAAATATCTGTTACTTTCCTGATGTTTCCGAACACTTTCAATAAAACCCTCTCGTAGAAGTATTTTAACAATGTTTTCGGTAATATTTGTAGATACTACTCGAACTGTTCCTTTTTTATTCATGTCCGCGTTTCTTATAGAGGTTAGTAAATCAGCAATAGTGTCCTTGCCCATAAGACTCTAATTCTAGGTTCCTCCTAATTTTTCTATAATCAACATGTTTTCTTTTTTTTTCTTTTACTTTTGGATTTTAAAGCATATACGTGAGACATAATCTACTAATTTTTTCTTTGATCTATATCTCGCCTACTAGTATTTATAATACTTCAGGAGCTAATGAAACTATTTTAGTAAAATTCAATTCTCTCAATTCCTCGGCGATCGCGCCAAAAACTCGAGTTCCTTTTGGATTTCCTTTTTGATCAATGATAACCGCTGCATTGTCATCATAGCGTATTATTATACCGTCTTCGCATTTGAACTCTTTACATGTACGTACAATTACAGCTCGAATTACTTCGGATCTTTCTAGAGGCATTTGGGGCACTGCGTCTTTGATTACAGCAACAATAACATCACCAATACGAGCATATCGCTGATTACTAGCAGCTCCTATGACTCGAATACACATCAATTTTCGAGCTCCACTGTTATCTGCTACATTTAAAAGGGTCTGAGGTTGAATCATATTATTTTGATTTCAATTTGTTATTTCTATGCAAAAGGATGAAAGAAATATTGTCTTTCCAGAAAAAAAAAACCTGGTTTTTTTTATCTTCAATACTCCTTTTTTGGGATGCTATATCTCTAATCGAAGAAATTGACTTCGTATGGGCATTTTACTGGCAGCTATGGAGATAGCTGCTCTAGCTACAGTTTCAGATACTCCGCCCATTTCATAAAGTATTCGACCTGGTTTAACAACGGCTACCCAATATTCGGGGGATCCCTTTCCTGAGCCCATACGTGTTTCCGTGGGTCTTAGTGTAACCGGTTTGTCGGGAAATATACGTACCCATATTTTTCCACCACGACGTGCATATCGTGTCATTGCTCTTCGTCCTGCTTCTATCTGTCTCGACGTGATCCAAGCGGGTTCAAGTGCTTGCAGAGCATATCTACCAAAACAAATACGATTGCCTCGGCAGGATTTTCCCTTCATTCTTCCTCTATGTTGTTTACGAAATCTGGTTCTTTTGGGGTTATAGTCGATGGTTCTTTCTTAGTTCCATCTCTACTGCAAAACTGGACATGAGAGTTTCTTCTCATCCAGCTCCTCGCGAATGAAATGAGAAAGCGTGCAAATTTCTCTAATTCCATAATATTTTGGAATATTATGGATAGATGCACATTAATAGATAATAGAAAAAGTTAGGGTTTTTTTAATATAGATAATGTAATCTTTCTTAAAAAAAAATCTCCTTATTTCGACTCTTATTGAATCGCGGGAAAGTATTCTAATTCAATAAAGATTTCGCGGGCGAATATTTACTCTTTCCTGTCTTATTTGTTAATTTATAACCTTACCAAATAAGGCAATTTTTTTGGTTTGTTCCGCCATCCCACCCAATGAAGTCTTAGGATTCTTTTCAATAAAATCCTATGCAGTCATAGGTTCTGTCGTTCCCACTACTTCTCCTTTAATGGTTAGGTCTGAATCCCACAATGGAGCTTTCCAAAAATTTCTTTCCGAGTCAATTTTCTCAGTTTTATTAACCCGGGCCGCTCTTTATTTTATTATTGCTTAAAATTTCTATTTTTTGTTTCAAGTTACGATTTCGAATTCTCTGTTATTTTTATTATATTGATGCTTTATCACATTGCCTTTTATGATGTAACTCATAGACCATACATATTGGAATCCTATATCTTTCTTATTCTTCTTCCTTCTTTCTATCATCCCTCCTTTTATCCACATCCCTTTAGTTTTGCTTCACAACCTAGAATCCGTTTTCTTTTTTAGAGAAAAAATTGCAGTTGCTACAACTATATGATAGATCTACTCATTTATGATAGATGTATTTATTCATATAGTGACTGTTTCTTAGTTAGGATCTCGACAATACGAAGCAATAGGTTGGTTATTAGTTAATTTTCTATAATTACTAAGTTTTTTCTTTTTCTATTTATAGTAGGGTTCAGTCAATTTTTTTTGAATCTCCATTTTTGACTCTAAAGAAAAAACTAACGAGTCACACACTAAGCATAGCAATTATATTAAAAGATTTATCAATTTTCATTAAATCTTATAGAAAGAGGTAGAATTGCTTCTTTTTTTTCAGGGATTTCAGGAAAAATAAGGCTCTTGTCATTTTTTATTCTATCACTGAACAGAATGGGAAGACAAGGCTAGTTATTCTTCGTCTACGAATATCCAAATTTTTACACCTAATACTCCATAGATAGTTCGAATTGGATAGCAGCAATAATCAATTTTAGCGCGAATTGTTTGGAGGGGAAGTCTACCCTTTTTGATGCATTCGGCACGTGCAATTTCTTTCCCTGCGAGACGACCTGCAATTTTTACTTTTACCCCCCTTATATCTGCTTTTTTAGTTAATTCAATGGCTTTTTTCATTGCCTTTCGGAATGAAACTCTATTTTTTAATTGGAAAGCTATATATTCTGCAAGAATGTTAGGTTGTCTATAAGGTTCTTTAACTTTTTCAATAGCAATATTAAGTCTCTGGTTTACAGAATTAACTTCCTTTTGTAGATCTTTCTCTAATTCTTCGATTGCTCCTTTTTTCTTTAATAAGTTGGGGAATCCAATATGGATTATGACGTGGATCGTATCGATTTCTTTTTGAATTTCTATACGTGTAATTACTTCAGAACTTGAGCCTGAGTCCATTTTTCTATTATGTGTAATTACTTCGGAACTTGAGTCTGATTCTATTTTTCTATTCGAGCCTTTTTTCCTATTCTTTTGTATATAGTTCTTGATACAATTCCGTATTTTTTTATCTTCCTGTAGACCTTCAGAATAATTTTTTGGTTGTGCGAACCAAAAGGAATGGTGATTTTGGGTTGTACCAAGTCTGAAACCGAGTGGATTTATTTTTTGTCCCATATTTTTCTATTCTATTTTTTTTTTACTGGGAATCGAAATCTAAGATGGATCTAAAGATTATTTAGATTTCTTTACTATATTTAGTACAATTGTTATATGACACATGGTTTTTTTTATGGGACAACTACGTCCTCGAGCTCGAGGTCTTAATTTTTTCATGATAGTACTCCTACTGACTTCGGCTTTAGTGATGAATAAATTCGCTTTGTCGAAATCCCTATAATGAGTAGCATTTGCTGCTGCCGAATAAACCAACTTTAGGATGGGATAAGATGCTCGATAAGGCATGAGGTTCAGTATCATAACAGTTTCCTCGTAGTAACGCCAGCGAATCTCATCAAGAACTCTTTGTGCTTTGAAAACAGACATATGGATGCGTTTTTGTGCTTTGAAAACCCGTTCGAACTTAAGTAGACGATCGGTTGGAACTTTCCTTGCGAGTTTCCTTAGCCCACTCTTCTTCTTCTTTATCCTAGGGGTATACTTTACCAGTTTGAAACTTGTCATAAATAAGGTTATTCCCCGGGTTATTCCCCGCCTACCTTTGTTTTTTTTTATTTTGAATCTTTCTATTCTGAATTCAGTTAACGACGAGATTTAGTATCTTTTCTTGCACTTTCATAACTCGTGAAATGCCGAGTAGGCACGAATTCCCCCAATTTGCGACCTACCATAGGATTTGTTATGTAAATAGGTATATGTTCCTTTCCATTATGAATCGCGATTGTATGGCCAACCATTGCGGGTAGAATGCTAGATGCCCGGGACCACGTTACTATTGTTTCTTTCTCCTCCTTCATATTGACCTTTTCGATTTTTGCCAATAAATGATGAGCTACAAAAGGATTCGTTTTTTTTCGTGTCACAGCTGATTACTCCTTTTTTCCATTTTAAAGAGTGGCATTCTATGTCCAATATCTCGATCGAAGTATGGAGGTCAGAATAAATAGAATAATGATGAATGGAAAAAAGAGAAAAATCCTTTAGCTGGATAAGGGGCGGATGTAGCCAAGTGGATCAAGGCAGTGGATTGTGAATCCACCATGCGCGGGTTCAATTCCCGTCGTTCGCCCATCGCATTATTGCAAATTCCAAAAATGCAATTTTCCATATTCCTAGTTACGTATTTACTTACGGCGACGAAGAATAAAACTATCACTATATTTTTTCCTTTTCCTAGTTCTTCTTCCAAGCGCAGGATAACCCCAAGGGGTTGTGGGTTTTTTTCTACCAATGGGGGCTTTCCCTTCACCGCCCCCATGGGGGTGGTCCACAGGGTTCATAACTACCCCTCTTACTACGGGGCGTTTACCTAGCCAACACTTAGATCCGGCTCTACCCAAACTTTTTTGGTTCACCCCAACATTACCCACTTGTCCGACTGTTGCTAAGCAATTTTGGGATACCAAACGGACCTCCCCAGATGGTAATCTTAAAGTGGCCGATTTACCCTCTTTTGCAATCAGTTTCGCTACAGCACCTGCTGCTCTAGCTAATTGCCCACCCCTTCCACGTGTGATTTCTATGTTATGTATGGCCGTGCCTAAGGGCATATCGGTTGAAGTAGATTCTTCTTTTCTCTCAAAAAACCCCTTCCCAAACTGTACAAGCTTCTTCCAAAGCATACAGCTTTCTAGATGTATATGACGATCTCTAGACAGATGGATCTTATATGAATCGTATGATGAAGTACCACATGAGTGGATATATAGGAAAGGAATCCAAATCTGCCGAATCGCTCATGTTATGATCTTCTACATCCTAGGTCTCCGCGTTCCGTCATCTGGCTTATGTTCTTCATGTAGCATTCAGATCGAATGACTCTATGAAATTACGTCGATACTTCCACATATTATGGGTAACGTAGGAGACATCCCTATTTTCCCCGGGGGGTCTTAATTACCACTGCTTAGCTTTCAATTCGCCTCTGACCATCAAATTAAATGTGAATAACCCGTCCTCCTCTCTTTGAAACAAGGGGCGCTTCCGGTTCTGTGCGTGCTTCAAACAATTTTGTCTTCTCCATATTACCATATCTCTAGAGTCAATAATTTTCTATGAGGAACTACTGAACTCAATCACTTGCTGCCGTTACTCAACAGTTTTCTGTTGAGGTCTATCCCGTAGAGGTAGTCAAATTGGATCAGTGATCGATTTCTAGGTTTCGTCGTAAACCTAATTGGTTACTTCCAATTACGTAAATCAATAGTTCAAACCGCACTCAAAGGTAGGGCATTTCCCATTGATATAGGAACTTTTGTACCAGAAACAATAGTATCTCCAATTATAGCCCCTCTGGGATGTAAAATATATCTCTTCTCACCATCCCCATAGTGTATGAGACAAATGTATGCATTTCGATTAGGGTCGTATTCTATGGTTACGATTCTACCAGATATGTCTTTTTGATTCCGTCGAAAATCGATTTTACGGTATAGGCGCTTATGACCTCCCCCTCTATGCCTTGCGGTAATGATTCCTCTGGAATTACGACCTTTACCACAACGGTGCCGTCCATGGATCAAATTATTTCGTGGATTGGATTTCACTTGCCTGTCTACGGTTCCCTTGCGTGTGCTCGGGATAGGTGTTTTGTATAAATGTTTCGCCGTATTATTAAGTATTCTCCTTTAGTTTTTTTCTCTATCTAGAAGTGGAATAGAATAACCCGGTTGAAGGGTAATGATCATACGTCTGTAATGCATTGTATGTCCCAGAATAGGTCCCATTCTTCTACCCTTTCCGGGTAGTCGATGGCTATTCACAGCTACTACCTTAACACCAAAGAAGAGTTCGACCCAATGCTTTATTTCTGTCTTAGTGAATCCCGATTCGACATTAAAAGTATATTGATTCTTTCCCAATAAACGAAGACTTTTTTCTGTAAATACTGCGTATTTGATTCCATCCATAAATCGACTTTCCCTCCTATGCTCTGAGTTCCAGTATCGATAAGAATTCGAGTTCTTATTGTTCTTATGTTATGGTATGAATATACCATACCAATTCGTTATGTATGGATGATGGATGAGATTCCATGGATAGAGAGCCAGTTCCAATAGACTTATGGAACGTTCCCGTTCGCGTGCATCCAGCAGGAATTGAACCCGCAAATTTACCAATTATGAGTTGGGCGCTTTAACCATTCAGCCATGGATGCTTAACAGGGATCATCGTACATCGTAAATAACCAATTTTCATATAGAAAGACATATCATAGAAAAATGAAATCGAAAATATTCGGAGATGGCAAATATTCGGAGATGACTATGAAAACACCTCTCTGGATCCTCGAATTGAAAGAGAGATTGAGAGGGATCAAGAATCCTAATTCTCGCTATTTGGAATGGATCCAATTCTATTGAGTCTGACTCATAGTGATCATTTCTCTTTAGCAAAGAATGACCTTGGTTATCAAAGGATTGAACAACCGGGATCCATTTACTTATGATACCTAGTTGACATTGATAACAAGGATCTAATGAATTATGAGTTTAATAGATCCTCTTTAGCAGAAAGACGTATATTCCTTGCTCATTATCAGACAATCACTTATTCCCAAACCTCGTGTGGGGCTAATCGTTTTCATTTACCATCTCATGGAAAACCCTTTTCGTTCCGCTTAGCCCTATCGGGTATTTTAGTGATAGGTTCTATAGGAACTGGACGATCCTATTTGGTCAAATACCTAACGAAAAATTCCTATTTTCCTTTCATTAAGGTACGAGGGCTTCTTATTCCACAAGAACGAAAGCACCTTTTCATTCTTTCATATACTAGGGGTTTTTACTTGGAAAAGACAATGTTCCATACTAAAGGATTCGGGTCCATAACCACGAGTTCCAGTGCACTAGATCTTGTAGCACTTAGCAACGAGGCCCTATCCATTAGTATTCCACATAAGAAATCCATTATAGAAACTAATACAATTAGATTGGCTCTTCATAGACAAACTTGGGGTTTGCGAGCCAAGGTAAGACCGGCTCGGGATCATGGGACCCTTTTCTATCAGATAGGAGGGGCTCTTGTACAAAATAGACTTCTAAGTAATAACCCCATAGAATCTATCTATATAAAGATAAAGAGGCAATCGTGTCAGGAAGCGGGTTTTTCTTTGGCCAAAGGGTACTTCGAACTTGGAACGAGCATGAAGAGATTAACGAGACTTCTTTCTCTTTTGAGTTTTTATGGCGGACCGGTCGCGCAAGATCTTTGGTCTTCCCCCGGAACCGATGAAAAAAAGTGGGTCGCTTCTTATGGACTCGCTCAGAATGATTCTTCTCTATCTATAGTTCATGGCCTATTAGAAGTAGAAGGTGCTCTGGTGCAATCCTTACCGACAGAAAAAGATTGCAGTCAGGTTGATAATAATCGAGTGCCATTACTTCGTCGGTCCGAACCAAGGAATCCGTTAGAAATGTTTTGAAATGGATATTGTTCTCTCTTTGATCAGGGATTGCTATATGAAAAGAAGTGGAGTTTGAAAAAGGGAACGGAATGGTCAAACCGGAACTGCTAGAGGAACGAATTTTCAATAGCATAACTTGGGCTCCTAGAATATGGCGCCCTTGGGACAATCTATTTGATTGCAGGGTTTTGTTCCGAAGCAAAGATATCCGCGGAGGCCGGTTCGTTCGTCCTATTCTGATATTCAGGACCAAGAGGTACTGGATTCTCTTTCGGATAGGCCCTGAAAGGAGAAGAAAGGCTGAAATGCCAACGGACCTCTGTCTATTCTCTAATTCACCCGATCCGATAGTACCCGTTTTTGGAACGTCCAGTGCCAAAGTCACTGAATGGGTAAGTCACCAATCCAATCCCTTTGACAAATCGGGTGTCATATTAGATATCATATTCTATATATATAGAAATATCATAGAATAGACATATAGAAT